CTATTTGGCTTCAATCTTCCCTTTACAACACAAAAATTGAAGATCTAGTTACGATTGGAAATACACTTTTGTTTTGTATCTTCATCCATAGATCCTTTACTCATACTCATTCAATTGGAAGATTTGATCCAATTGAAATAAAAAAAATTATGCTTCGCGATTCTATAATCCCATTTTGTATTCAATTTCGAATTGACCCTTGGATATAAATCGTGAGAATGTATAGTCTTCCTCAAATATGCTATTGAGGGAAAAAGGATTAAACCTTTTCAATTTAAGAAATAAAGTTTTTTTGGTCTTGATCGGAATATGAAAAAACCGAAAGATCCCTTAACTATTTAAGTTATTAATCAAACGAATCGCACTTTTACCACTAAACTATACCCGCTACATATCTCCATTATTATATATGAATGAACCTTTTGTCGAACAAAGGAATTAGATACAATTAAGATAGCATCAGACTCATGAAAATTCTAGTGTTGGCACTTCGTCCCGCTGGAGGTACTTGAAAAAAATAGGCGAAGAATAGAAAGCAGCTTATTTAAATAAAACTTGACTTGATCATACTTGATCCTAATTCATAATATAATGAAATATTTCATTTATATTTTATATATATATATACAATATATAATTATATATAATTTATAATTAATATAATAAAAAATAAAATGAAAAGTCATCTTTTTCATTTGCTGGAAGTCATTACTGACATTCCGAATCTAGGGATTTATTAAAGATGGACCATAAAAATGATGAATTCCGCATTTTGTTTTTCGTTTTCAACTTCCCCTTCAACTGCCAGATCCTATGAATTTGATTTGAATTGGGATCAATCGGATCAATTGGATTTCAAATGTTCAAATCAAATAAAGCTTGTCCCTTGAACAAGTAAATGAGTTATGTTATATATGTTATAACATATGTGTGTTTCATTTTTGATATTGTTTAATATTATTTGATATTGTTTAATATTAATTGTTATATGTATGTGTTCTTTTCCGGTTAGTAATTAAGTAAATTGAGAAAAAAATACTTATATTTATATACTTAATAAGAATGATAAGAATGTGAAAAATATTCTTTCATATTCTTATTCTATAGTATTAATAGTATTCTTATTATTAGTATAGTATTAATAATACTAACCACTAAGAAATGGCACTTCTATCATAGGACTGGGGATAGACATTTTCTTTGTTGCTTCAATAACAACCAAGAATTTTTGATTTGATATCAAATCATACATAATTAAATTGTTTGATCTATGAAATGATTTATCAGAACAAAAAAAGAAATAATGTAATGACCCGGCCAGTACTTAACCAGGCCGGGGGAATGAACCTTTCTTAAAAAATTAAAGAAATGAAGTAAGGGATTCTGTCTATATCTATTCTATCGGGGATAAGATCTCTGTTTCGAATCATTATCTAAATTGAATTACTGATCAAATTCGTAGATATCTTATCCATTTTAATATATAATTTCAAATTTGTTTTGAATATATTATTTCTATTATTTTTATATTATTATCGTTACTTTATCCTATCTTATAATAAATTATTACTAATAAATAATTAAAAAAAGAAAACGAAGTTTTTTTTTGTTTCAATCTTTTTACTTCACATCACATAAAAAAAATTCAATTTTGAATTGGGAGAGATGGCTGAGTGGACTAAAGCGGCAGATTGCTAATCCGTTGTACGAGTTATTTGTACCGAGGGTTCGAATCCCTCTCTCTCCGTTCCCTCTGATCACTTCAGACTTTCAAATTTTTTAAAATGGGATCCTTTTTTTTTTCATCATAGGTAAATGTTAAATGTATGGAATAAAAAAAAAAAAATAAAGAAAACTCAACATTTTTTATTCCTCACGTCCAGGATTACGGCCCGGATCGTTAGATAAGAATCCGAAGATGAAGAGAGAAACAAAAAATATCACTACTGTGTAAACGAAGAGTTTGAGAGTAAGCATTACACAATCTCCAAGATTATTTTTTTGGGAAAAAGGAAATAGATTGCCTATTTTTTATCACATACGTTATTTTGGCATAACACCCCAAAAATGAAGTCTTTTCTTGAATCTTGAAAAAAAAGTAATTTTCAACAAATTTCTTTCTACTTTGTAATAAGGTAATAAGAAAAGAAAGGTTCTGATTCCTTCATTACCAAAACTGTTTGGCCATATCCGTTATTGGGTATTGTGGGTTCTTAGAAAGTCCTTGTTTACTGGAATGTCAGAACGAGGAAATAAGTTGATCCAAATTTATCACCGCGGTCATTCAATTCAATATACAAGAATTTCTATTTTTGAATCGAGGGTTCATAATGTAAAACTTATCTGATCTTATCAATTTTTATTTTATAATTTCTTTTTTCGAATAAATCATGAATTTTGCAGAATATTCAAAATTTTATCGAAAACTTACAGCAGCTTGCCAAACAAAAGCTAATAGAAAAAATAGTAGAGGTATGACAGGCATAAAATCTACGATTGGATTGAAAAAGGCATAAGCCTCCGGCAATTTAGCGAAGAAAAAACTACTCGAATAAAGGGTGGAATTAAGACAGATACAGATTAAATTAAAGATATTAAGCATAACAAACATTTCATTCTTGTAGATTAGAAAATTGGATTTTGGTTGAGTTCTTTTTATGAAGGAAAAATAAAAAGGCGGGTCAAAAAATCCTTCTTTTTCTTCGAACTCTCCCAAATCAAAAATCTTTCCTTTCATTCTCAAATGAGAATACAAGGAATTATAGTTTCGTACAATATCTTAATTGAATTTTATGTAATGATCAATAATTTGATCAATAATTTTTTGTGATTCTATATTTACATGTGTTGAATCCTAGCAACAATGTATTTCATATGTATTTGGGCTGGGATTGACGAATGACCAATACCAATATTAGTCTTTATTAGTGTCGAATATAAATCTAAATGGGGCGTGGCCAAGTGGTAAGGCAACGGGTTTTGGTCCCGCTATTCGGAGGTTCGAATCCTTCCGTCCCAGATCGTCTCCATCAGAAACGAAAGATTTTTCTCTTTAACAATTTTCTGTTTAATCTTGCTTGGATATTGGATATATATAATGTGTGACCCAACCCCTTCTTTGTTCTGAATTCAATGTACGGGTAGAAATAAAAATATTTCTTTGAATTTTGAATTCAAAAAAGAATTGGAGGTGGATCATTCCCATTCAGAGTATGCTCATACTCATATTCATATTGAAGTTAGTTACTTAGGGAAACCTTGTGTTCCATACCCGTGAAATGGGAATTCGCACATGGTGCATTCTTAATTGAAATAGAAAAAAAAGGTCTTTTTCTATTCCATTCCCCAAGGAAAGCCTAAAGAAAATAAATGGTGTATCCCAATTCCACAAACTTCTAAGGAAAAAATAGGAAAAAGAAATTGATCTGGATCCCATTTTCTTTTTTTGTATTTTAGCTTATTCAATTGAATAATTGGAAATTAATATAATGTAATGATTGGATGGATGAAAATTTATATATTCCATTTTATGGAATTGGAGGAAAGATTCCTTAATCTGAAGTAAAACAAAATAGGTCTGTATGCTGTATAATAGATATTATGTATTATTATTGTATTGTTCTATTTCAGTAACAGCAGCCCCTTCTCTTGGTTAAGTCAAAAGGATCTGTGATCCTTTAAATATCCATGATTACTCCCAGTAATAATTGTTCGTTGTATATGATGGATATGAAAAGAAAAGAATAACTACTTTTATCTGACACTCTTCTATTCCATACTCACGAAAACAAAAAACGATTTGAATCTTCATTTTGTGAACCCTTGGTACTTGAATAAGTGTGAAAAATCTATATTATAGAGAGACTTCCGACCTTTTCGAGTCATCGGAATAGCTTATATTTGGTTACTAACTGATTTTGTTCCGGAATTGAAAATCAATTCTATTATTCTATTAAGTAAAGGCCTTTACTTTTTCATTACTTTTTCATTTATGTATTCGAAAAAAAAAAAGGGATGATCCTTTTTATGATTCATCATCCCGAACAATCTGTTGAAGATGTAAATAAGACTTAAGTAAACGCGTTTATTCGTCTTTTTTATAAATCTGTTTCATTTGAGCCAATGACTATTCATGATTCCATATTGAATCAATTCCATACCAGTTCGAAATTTAATCAGAGGAATGTTATGGTAAAACTTCGTTTGAAACGATGTGGTAGAAAGCAACGTGCGACTTGAAGGACATGATTCGTTGTGGATTCTTACATCCACCATTTTCTATAGGAATGAAGATGCTCTTGAATCGACATAGTTTGTTCTGTTCTTGCTAGGAACCTAATTTGTGTTGGGTTGGTAAATAGGAATAGTACATAATGGAGCTCGAACAAAAAGTATTGATTCATTTATCGGGGGGAAGAATCTAGGGTTAGTAACAATTAATAAGTTAGACCAACTTTGTAAATATATCCTCAATATCGAAATCGAAGGGTGAAAATTCGAACAAGTTTGAAATAAAATAAAAAAGTAAAATTTGTCGAAATTGGTAAAACTTTTTAGATTAAAATGAAAAGTGTATTAGAATAAATCTTTCGTATTATTCATAGAAAGAAATAACAAAAAACAAAAGGTATGTTGCTGCCATTTTGAAAAGGAATAAGGATCACCGAAGTAATGTCTAAACCTAATGATTTTACAAAGTAAAGAGAAAGGATTCCGGAACAAGGAAACACTATTTTCAATTGTCTCAATAATTTTATTTCATTTTATTATAATGAAGAAGAAAAATAGATTCGAGACGAGACAAACAAAAGAGGTTAGAGACGACTCAAGAAATGTCTAAAGAGTTACCTTCGCACTTTTTCAGAATTGCCCAACTTGAGTTATGAGTACGAATGATATTTCTTTTTTTCTGTATCTGTAAGTAAGAACAAAAAACGACTCAAATTATAGTCGACTTCATTATTTTATGGATCTATTTGCCATTATATACAGAATATACAGAAATATTAGAATCATTTTTTCTCGAGCCGTATGAGGAGAAAGCCTCCTATACGTTTCTAGGGGGGGTATTATTTATCTACATCTATCCCAATGAGCGATCTATCGAATCGTTGCAATTGATGTTCGATCCCGAAGAGAAGGAAGAGATCTTCAAAAAGTGGGTTTTTACGATCCGATACAGAATCAAACTTATTTAAATATTCCTGCCATTCGTTATTTCCTTGAAAAAGGTGCTCAACCTACAGGAACTGTTCATGATATTTTAAGGAAGGCAGAATTATTTAAAGTTAAAGAAAGACCCTCATAAAGAAAAAAAAAACAAAATTTCTTTTAATAAATAAAAAAGAAAAGGTAACTAGTATCTATTTTGGGCAATTAGTTACTCAAAATTTGCTCTTTTCTTGTTGTATTCATACTTTTTCTCTACCTTTTCCTTATTTTTTTTTCATCTAAATTTCTTATTTATGTTGTGCCAATCCAACACGAATTCTTATTTGATTTACTTAATACTTAAATACAATACTTAAATACAATACTTAATTAATTATTAATTTAATTGAATTTGTTTTCCATTCATATTGACAATGTTGTATCGAACAAATATAATTCGATCGTAGATAAGCGGATTTGTTTATTCCGACCCCTAATTTGGTTTTCCTTTACTTCAGTCAAATGATGGGTTTGCCGAATTTACTGTTATACATATACAAGATGTATTTTCTTAACGAAAATCCAAAATTTTGAGAAAATGGGCGGTCTATAAATTTGGATATTTCTATTTGGAATCTGTTGTTTTTTATTTTTTAATCTGATCCATTCATTTTGCTATTTTGGTGTTTAGAATTGATCATAAAATCTTTCCTCTATTTCTTGTTAGTTCAATGTTTTGACGTAGTTGTACAGTGCAATTCAATTGATTTTTTTATTTCGATCGTATCTACAAATCATATTTATCTGGGTTGCTAACTCAACGGTAGAGTACTCGGCTTTTAAGTGCGACTATGATCTTTTACACATTTGGATGAAGCAACGAATTCGTCCAGACTATTGGTAGAGTCTATAAAACCGCGACTGATCCTGAAAGGTAATGGATGGAAAAAACAGCATGTCGTAATAATAAGAAGAAAATGGAATTTCTTAATTTCTTATTAGATTCCTATTTTTTTTAGTAGAATTTTGAGTCAATCCTTACCAGATCATTCCAAAATTGTGTTTTTATTTTAGGAGGAAGACAAAAAAAAATGCACATTTACAGTTGGGTTTAGTGAATAAATGGATAGAGCCCTACGGCTCCAATTCTGGTAAAAAAAAGCAACGAGCTTCTATTCTTTATTTGAATAATTACCCGATCTAATTATACGTTAAAAAAAATTAGTGCCTGATGCGGGAAAAGGTTCTCCTGTGAGTGGTCCTTTGATTCTTTTTTTTTTTATTTTTTCAAAAATCCTAACTATTCTCTATTATAGATTGGAAACGAATGTGTAGAAGAAACAGTATACTGACAAAAAGAATTTGTTCCAAAGTCAAAAGAGCGATCGGGTTGCAAAAATAAAAGATTTTTGAACCTCTAATAATTATAACGAGGATAAACCCATTAGATAGAAGGGGAGAGGAAAAAGATCTGTTGATTGGACTTTCTGTTTCCGGGGTATATATATTTTTTTGTACATAATACATACCTTGTTCTGACCATATTGCACTATGTATAATTTGATAACCCAAGAAATGCCTACTGTTTTTGTTTCAAGTAGAAAAAATGTAAATCAATGGAAGAATTACAAGGATATTTAGAAAAGGATAGATCTCGGCAACAACACTTCCTATATCCGCTACTCTTTCAGGAATATATTTATGCACTTGCTCATAATCATGGGTTAAATGGTTCGGTTTTTTACGAACCTGTGGAAGTTTTTGGTTATGACAATAAATCTAGTTTAGTACTTGTAAAACGTTTAATTACTCGAATCTATCAACAGAATTTTTTGATTTCTTTGGTTAATGATTCTAATCAAAATCGATTCGTTGGATACAACCACAATAATTTTTTTTTTTCTCATTTTCATTCTCAAATGATATCAGAAAGTTTTGCAATTATTGTAGAAATTCCATTCTCGTTGCGATTAGTATCTTATTTCGAAGAAAAAGAAATACCAAAATATCATAATTTACGATCAATTCATTCCATTTTTCCCTTTTTAGAGGACAAATTATCACATTTAAATTATGTCTCAGATATACTAATACCTCATCCCATACATATGGAAATCTTGGTTCAAATTCTTCAATGCTGGATTCAAGATGTTCCTTTTTTACATTTATTGCGGTTCTTTCTTCACGAATATCATAATTTGAATAGTCTTCTCATTACTCAGAATAAATCTATTTTCGTTTTTTCAAAAGAAAATAAAAGATTATTTCGGTTCCTATACAATTCTTATGTATTTGAATGGGAATTTTTCTTAGTTTTTATTCGTAAACAATCTTCTTATTTACGATTAA